TCGGATCAATCTATATTGATTGACTGCCTCCATTATGGTGTTGCTAGCAAATACCGCTGTTTTTAGTTTGGGATCTTCCAACTCATTCCCGCAGTAGATCCGGACCGATTTTTTTCTGATCCTTCGAGAAAAAGATTCATTCTCCTCATAAAAAAGAGGAGGTAGAACCAATTTATTTTTCGATTCATCTCTGGAGTTGAATACCTCATTCAAGAATCTTTTTTGATCCAACCCGTAGGAATCAATAGAAAAGGCAAATCCCCTATGAAACACCAGATCCGGCTCGGTTATTGATAGAGTGAATAGATCCGCCATTTCTGGGAATCTCTCTTCTGATTCAAAAAAATCGTGGCGTAACGCGTATCCCCCTTTGTTCCGGTCATGGAATAGATGAAAGAAATCAAAAAATGGATTTTTGTTCAAGAATGAAATCTTATTGGAACTGTCCATATCCGGTTCATCCTTCGGAACCAGATCCGGGATGTGATATGGTTCCGAAGGATGAATTGAGACGGTATCTTGTAAATACGTAATTATCTTGAATATATCAACCATTTCTTTCTTTTCCGCTCGCCTGGAAGGGACAAAAGAAACATCTTGTTTTTTCTTCAACAATTTATGATCTCTAGTGGGCCTCTCAGTAGGATTCGAACCCAGATGAAGTTCTGACCATCTGTCAGAGAAAAAAGAACGAATTGATCTTGTAGGATTCCCAAGAATTTCTTCGATTTCTTCCGGAAGCAGATGATTCTTCATCCGCTTCTCAGGTTCTGTGAATAGCCAGGACATGGAGGAAGATCCAAAAAGGCATTTCGGGAATCGATCTGATTCTATCTCTGTTCGTTCCGTTTGAAGAAAGGAAGGATCCCAAAGAATCGATCTCTCTTTTAGTTGCTGAATCTCTGTTTGATCGATCAATGTGTGATATTCTGAATTCTCATTTCTAACGGAATCGAAATGATCTCTGGATTGATCAGAAGAAGATCCTTTCCATTGGCTAGAATCCGTTACTTGAACGAAAATAGATCTTGTGGAATCATATTGAATATTTGACAATACATTCCGTACCTTGCTAAAAAACCGATCCTTGTTTACCAACCACACATTGTCTAACCAAATCCAATTCTCTCTCGAGACGTTCCTCAAAAAATCCGATTCGTGCTGATTCTTCCCCCAACTAACGAAGAGATCTTGGCGGAATTGCCACATATGAAATTGAGCACAATTTTGCAAAGAAAGACCCCACTTGTTTCTCGAGAAGAGATGAGAAACATGCTCAATATCATTGGATTGCATAGTTGCCCCAGCTCCTTGTTGTTTGAAGAAACTCTCCCCCTGAATTGGTCTTTTTTCACGAAAAGCAGACATGAGATAACAAATCAAGTCTTTCCCTAAGATTTCGAATAGCTGTCCCGAATTCAAGTTGATTATGTTTCGTTTCTTCCTCGGAGAAAGACGATCAAACAATTCCCAATCATGGTCCTTGCGGATCGGATCATCCGTATAGGATAAAAAAAGAAACTCCAGATATTTGCTATCTTTCTCTTTGAATGAGATCTCAATTCCAGCTACGGTTTCATTAGATATCTGACAACTAGAATCCCTCCTTTTTCCGATCCGGTTCCTCCACCACTGCGAACCCCGGTTAGATTCAGGCATGATACGCTTTTTCTTTATTGGGATAACCCAAGTACTCTCTTGCGGATCCATGAAACAACTCTCAGAAATCTTTTTCCCTTTTGGAAGATACAGGAGCGAAACAATCAACCTATTTCTATTGGAAGACCAAAAAGATTCTTCCAATGTCTCCTTTCTGGGTCCAATGGAATTCATAGGTATAGGAAGAAGACCCATCAAATAGAGATTTTTTCTTTCGACCATCTTTCGATTGTTAATACGAGATAGAAGGACCACTACTACAAGCAGTACTAAACCTTTGATCGTGAAATATCGATTGCTTGTTGCACCCTGTGAATCACGTGAAAGTAGGATACTCCAAATTCGGGGGTCAAAGAGTTTCATAAAACGTTCTTGGTGGAAAAAAATGTGAGTGAAAGATCCCACTGAATCAAATTTGATCCATGAATCTAAGAAATAGTGAGAATTCTTGATCTCTCTCAATATCTCTCTCAATTCGAATATCCAGGATTTGAATTGATGTCGTTTCATTGATTCCTCCTAAAGATTTCATTTCAATTGGAATTTGGTTATTCACGATGTACGATGATCCCTGTTAAGCATCCATGGCTGAATGGTTAAAGCGCCCAACTCATAATTGGCAAATTCGTAGGTTCAATTCCTGCTGGATGCACGCCAATGGGAACATTCAATAAGTCTATTGGAATTGACTCTGTATCAATGCAATCTCATCATCCATACATAGCGAATTGGTATGGTATATTCATACCATAACATATGAACAGTAAGAACTAGAATTCTTATCGATACTGGAACTCATAGGGAAGAAAATGGATTTATGGATGGAATCAAATATGCAGTATTTACAGAAAAGAGTATTCGGTTATTGGGGAACAATCAATATACTTCTAATGTCGAATCAGGATCAACTAGGACAGAAATAAAGCATTGGGTCGAACTCTTCTTTGGTGTCAAGGTAATAGCTATGAATAGTCATCGACTCCCGGGAAAGGGTAGAAGGATGGGACCTATTATGGGACATACAATGCATTACAGACGTATGATCATTACGCTTCAACCGGGTTATTCTATTCCACCTCTTATAGAGAAAATAACTTAAAGCAAAAGACTTAATAACACGGCAATACATTTATACAAAACTTCTACCTCGAGCACACGCAATGGAGCCGTAGACAGTCAAGTGAAATCCAATCCACGAAATAATTTGATCTATGGACAGCATCGTTGTGGTAAAGGTCGTAATGCCAGAGGGATCATTACCGCAGGGCATAGAGGGGGAGGTCATAAGCGTCTATACCGTAAAATCGACTTTCGACGGAATGAAAAAGAGATATCTGGTAGAATCGTAACCATAGAATATGACCCTAATCGAAATGCATACATTTGTCTCATACACTATGGGGATGGTGAGAAGAGATATATTTTACATCCCAGAGGGGCTATAATTGGAGATACCATTGTTTCTGGTACAGAAGTTCCTATATCAATGGGAAATGCCCTACCTTTGAGTGCGGTTTGAACTATTGATTTACGTAATTGGAAGTAACCAATTAGGTTTACGACGAAACCTAGAAATCGATCACTGATCCAATTGGAGTACCTCTACGGGATAGACCTCAACAGAAAACTGTTGAGTAACGGCAGCAAGTGATTGAGTTCAGTAGTTCCTCATAGAAAATTATTGACTCTAGAGATATGGTAATATGGAGAAGACAAAATTGTTTGAAGCGCGCACAGAACCGGAAGCGCCCCTTGTTTCAAAGAGAGGAGGACGGGTTATTCACATTTCATTTGATGGTCAGAGGCGAATTGAAAGTTAAGCAGTGGTAATTAGAAAGACCCTCCGGGGAAAAATAGAGATGTCTCCTACGTTACCCGTAATATGTGGAAGTATCGACGTAATTTAATAGAGTCATCCGGTCTGAATGCTACATGAAGAACATAAGCCAGATGACGGAACGGGGAGACCTAGGATGTAGAAGATCATAACATGAGTGATTCGGCAGATTTGGATTCCTATATATCCACTCACGTGGTACTTCATCATACGATTCATATAAGATCCATCTGTCTAGATATCATCATATACATCTAGAAAGCCGTATGCTTTGGAAGAAGCTTGTACAGTTTGGGAAGGGGTTTTGATTGATAAAAAAGAAGAATCTACTTCAACCGATATGCCCTTAGGCACGGCCATACATAACATAGAAATCACACTTGGAAAAGGTGGACAATTAGCTAGAGCAGCAGGCGCTGTAGCGAAACTGATTGCAAAAGAGGGTAAATCGGCCACATTAAGATTACCATCTGGGGAGGTCCGTTTGATATCCAAAAACTGCTTAGCAACAGTCGGACAAGTGGGTAATGTTGGGGTGAACCAAAAAAGTTTGGGTAGAGCCGGATCTAAGTGTTGGCTAGGTAAGCGTCCTGTAGTAAGAGGAGTAGTTATGAACCCTGTAGACCATCCCCATGGGGGCGGTGAAGGGAGAGCCCCAATTGGTAGAAAAAAACCCACAACCCCTTGGGGTTATCCTGCGCTTGGAAGAAGAAGCAGGAAAAGGAACAAATATAGTGATAGTTTGATTCTTCGTCGCCGTAAATAGGAACATTGAAAATCGAATCTTTGGAATTGGAAATAATGTGATGGGCGAACGACGGGAATTGAACCCGCGCATGGTGGATTCACAATCCACTGCCTTGATCCACTTGGCTACATCCGCCCCTTCCCTTATCTAGCTAAAGGATTTTCTCTTTTTTCCATTCATCATTAGACTTCAGATTTCATCATTAGACTTCAGCTTAAGATCGAGATATTGGACATAGAATGCCAATTGAAAAAATGTAAAAAAAGGAGTAATCAGCCGTGACACGTTCACTAAAAAAAAATCCTTTTGTAGCTAATCATTTATTGGGAAGAATTGAAAAACTCAACAGGAGGGAGGAGAAAGAAATCATAGTGACTTGGTCTCGGGCATCTACCATTATACCCACAATGATTGGCCATACAATCGCTATTCATAATGGAAAGGAACATTTACCTATTTATATCACAGATCGTATGGTCGGTCACAAATTGGGAGAATTCGCACCTACTCTAACTTTCGTGAGACACGCGAGAAACGATAATAAATCTCGTCGTTAGTCATTTCTTAATAGTATTTAGACTTAAGAGTCTTTCTCTTTTATCTTATAGTAAGAGTATAGGTCTCTTTATTTTCTTTTTAGAGTATACTAATAAGACTTAGACTTTTCTGACTTATCTTATACTATACTTCACCTAGGCACTTATCATTCATTGGCGGGGGAAAACTTTTATGATTAAGAAAGAAAATAGAGAAGCAAAAG